TTTTTGGGGATAGAGGGACTTGAACCCTCACGATTTCTAAAGTCGACGGATTTTCCTCTTACTATAAATTTCCTTGTTGTCGATATTGACATGTAGAATGGGACTCTATCTTTATTCTCGTCCGATTAATCAGTTATCTATCAGACTATGGAGTACGTTATTTATTTGATCAATTGATTTGATCAATTAATATTCGATCCTTTCTTCAACTTAGAATTGATTCAGAACAACTTTTTTATAAAAAAATGAAAAAAAAAGATACAGGAAAAATATAGATACAGGTTTGGATCACTCGTCATTAATTATTTGTATTTGAGATAGTATTTCAGTACGTGGATCTATGTATATTAGTGTTATCTTTTATTTTATCACTTTATCTTTTCTGGAGTTTTACTAGAAGGATTCCTTTATGCAACGCAATCAACTCCATTTGTTAGAACAGCTTCCGTTGAGTCTCTGCACCTATCCTTTTTTATTCTGATTCTGTCTTTATGAACCTTTGTTGTTTTTTTGTTTTCGAAAAACAGGATTTGGCTCAGGATTGCCCATTTTTTATTCCAGGGTTTCTCTGAATTTGAAAGTTATCACTTAGTAAGTTTCCATACCAAGGCTCAATCCAATTAAGTCCGTAGCGTCTACCAATTTCGCCATATCCCCCCCTCTTTATTTGTTTTAAGATTAAGATCTTATTATTATGTCATGCCCTTTTTTTCTTTCATTTTTCTTCTACCGGAACTGTAGAATTCATTAGATACTGATTCCTGTAAAAGTCTTTCTTTGCTCTTATTTTCCTCTTTTTTTATTTGATTTCTTATCTATTCTCTTTCATCTCTATCGTAGAACCATATTTGGTCTAATCAGAAATGCTTCTATCATTTTTGTATCCACAATTCAATATGGATGTATATATATAGCTATAGCATATTTTTTCTCTATTATACCATATTTTTCCTATATGCCTCTCCTTCTATCATTTTGATCATGCAATTTGGAATACTCGAAGGGTCAATTCTTTTCTTTTAATTCTTTATCTTTAATTCTTTATCTTTTACATTATATATATATATTATTTATTTTCTACATTCATATTAATTCTGAATAACTAAGAATGAAAAGTTAATAGCTAAGATTCTTGCAGTTTACTAAATTCCTATGGATGTACAATTTATGTTATGCGAGCCCGCTTAGCTCAGAGGTTAGAGCATCGCATTTGTAATGCGATGGTCATCGGTTCGACTCCGATAGCTGGCTTTTTTCTATTTGTTTGAGTTTTTACGTGATTGATAATGTCTTTTTTAAATTAAAGTGAAAAGACTTCTTTCTTTTTTTCCAAAGGTTACCGATTGTCGTAGGAATGTAAAGTTCTAAAGAATTGTTAGAGTAGTGAAATCTCCGCAAAACAAATCAAGAAAAAGAAAAGGACCCTTTATCTTTTTCTTTTCCTATATACATTCTTTGTGTATATATAAGGGTGTATATATAAGGTATATATATATAAGGTATATATAAGAAAGTTCGAATATTAATACAATCCATCTCAGTATTCTTTATAGTATAATTCGAATACTTCAGTAGATTTGACTTCATTTATTATATTTATCCTTTAGTTCTAGTTCAGTTTGAATTTAGGTTTATGTAATTTCAATAAAATAGGGCAAATTAGGAGTATTTATGTCACGTTACCGAGGACCTCGTTTCAAAAAAATACGCCGTTTGGGGGCTTTACCGGGATTAACTAGTAAAAGTCCTAAAGCCAGGAGTGCTTTTTCGCGCTCTGGTAAAAAATCTCAATATTGTATTCGTTTAGAAGAAAAACAAAAATTGCGCTTTCATTATGGTCTTACAGAACGACAATTACTGAAATACGTTCGTATCGCCGCAAAAGCCAAAGGACCGAAGGGTCGGGTTTTACTACAATTACTTGAAATGCGTTTGGATAATATCCTTTTTCGATTAGGTATGGCGTCAACTATTCCTCAAGCCCGCCAATTAGTTAATCATAGACATATTTTAGTTAATGGTCGTATAGTCGATATACCAAGTTATCGCTGCAAACCCCAAGATCTTATTACAGTGAAGGATGAACAAAAATCGAAAGATATGATTCAAAATTCTCTTGATTCATTCCCCCAGGAGAAATTGCCAAAACATTTGACTCTTCACCCATTCCAATATAAAGGATTGGTCAATCAAATAATAGATAGTAAATGGGTTGGTTTGCAAATAAATGAATTGCTAGTCGTAGAATATTATTCTCGTCAGACTTAAACCTAACTAAAAAAAGAGGGGTTGTTCGGACAATTTTGCCCCAATCACCCAAGTCATAAGTAAAGAAATCTAAAGTAAAGTAAGGGGTTGATCGGAGGATTATCCCCCATTGATATATCATAGAATGATATGGGTATTTTCATCCCTTGCCTAGTCTTTCCAGAGAAATTCGGGATAAAGAATCCATATCAAGGAAAGGTCGAACTCTTGAAATAAAGGTATCCGTTATTATATTATGTGATTTGATACATTGTGGTCAGTCACATTGAGAATTTTGATGAAGGTACGGAAAGAGAGGGATTCGAACCCTCGGTAAACAAAAGCCTACATAGCAGTTCCAATGCTACGCCTTGAACCACTCGGCCATCTCTCCTACATAATGATTATGGCCCAGAAAGCGAGTGAATCGCGAGTCATTTCTATTAGATTAGATGTTGGATAGGTACAGTACCCCCTATTCATTCTAACTAGAAAAAACTAGAAAAAACTCTAAAAATAGAATAGAAAACCTTTTAATCAAAACAAAAAAACATTATCTTTATACTCCCAAGGAAATGCTTTTTTGTTGTTTTTATGAAAAACTTTTTCATAAAAACAATACAATATAGATATATATCTATCAATAAAGATATATATCTATTCATGTTTGCGAAGATGGCCTTCCTCTCTTTTTCTGATATCTATACTGGCTTAAATCAAGGGATTGGAACAAATCGAACGGGCGGTCTATCTATCTTTTTTTTTATGAGTTAAGTCCGTTTTTATGTTATTTCGTACTCTACAATTACTTTTTTGTGGGATCGTTTTCTCCCGAGAGGTAATTAAAAGGAATTAAAAAGTGGATTGCTACCTATGCCTAGATCGCGGATAACTGGAAATTTTATTGATAAGACCTTTTCAATTGTAGCCAATATATTATTACGAATAATTCCGACAACTTCAGGAGAAAAAGAGGCATTTACCTATTACCGAGATGGTGTGATTTGATTTTGTTTTATTGACCACTGTCAAGTCTTAAGAGAAAGGCACATTGGCCGGGATAAAAAGATTTGAAAGAGCTCTACGCTTGTTGAAGGTGAAGTTTCTAAAAAAACAATTCCTTCTGTCGTGTATCCTCTTGATTAATGCAGCCTCAAATGCTTCAATTGTCGATTAGAGCATTGAGCGAAAGGTTACGCCTATGGCTTGGGTTATGTATTTCCGATTAACCCTACTCCTACTTTATTAGTACCAATAGGCGGCATAAAGGAAGAAAAGAAGCACTACGCTTAGGAATCAACAAAACGAAACCTTTGTTAGAAATTCTCCCTTTTCCTTATTGGGATCGGGACTAAGAAGAATGGTTGGGACAACGAATATCCATCTCATTCGTACTTTGGATACCCGTATAGCCATCGAAGACTGTTGAAGTGACTAATTTCTAGAAATTTAAGGGGCGTTGAGGACAAAGAAATTGTTGGAGTTAACTTAACATTTTTATGTAGTACCAACATGTTTGATGTTAAGACAAGACCTTTTGCCGGAAGGTTGGCTAGAAATTTCTTGTAAAAACACTAGTCCCGTTCAGTTCATAATGAGAATATTTCACTCTTTTTTGGTATTAGGCTAGTCTCATTATGCACATAAAGGAGGAGCCGTATGAGATGAAAATCTCATGTACGGTTCTGGAACGGAGATTCTTTGAATCGAATGACGACCGTAACGGATGTCTGCTCAATCCGAAGGAAATTACGCGGAAGCTTTACAGAATTATTATGAAGCTATGCGACTAGAAATTGATCCCTATGATCGAAGTTATATACTCTATAATATAGGCCTTATTCACACAAGTAATGGAGAACACACAAAAGCCTTGGAATATTATTTTCGGGCACTAGAGCGAAACCCCTTCTTACCACAAGCTTTTAATAATATGGCCGTGATCTGTCATTACGTGCGACTATCTCTACTATAGAAAGAACAGAAAGAGAAAAAAAATCTACTAGTAAAAAAAAGGGGCTTTCTACATATGCATCGTCCAAAACAACGATTTTTATCAGCTGTAGAAAAGAAAGAAACTTCATAGAAATCGAAATATGAAGAAAGATGCCGCGATACTTTATTCTATGGATAAAGGATCTAATTGATAGAGGAAGCACCGTAAAGATCAATTAGCGAGATTTTTGGTCGATACAATAAGAACTGCTTACCTATGTCATAATATGAGACAAAAGTTCGGAATCCACTTATGTAACGGAGTTGGCCCCCTGAAAGATTAAGCAGCGGTGTAGCATCAGATCCCAAAGATAGTAAGTCTTTTCTTTCTTATGAGGGAAGGTCTTTTTCAAAAATTCTATAGAAATTGATATATGAAATCGGGATAGTTACCTTTCAAAAAATTCGAATGAAAATAAAAAAATTTCGAATAATAGTAGAACGCCTATGCGTTATTCTGCTGAAGGTGGGAGAAAAGATAAAACGGATTATTAAGCAAATACAAATTCAAGTTTGAAACTCATGTAATTAACTTCTTTTGATTAACTAAAAAAAGGGATATCAAAAGAGTTGACTGCTGAGCCGTATGAGGTAGGAAACCCTCAAGTACGGTTCTAAGGGAAGGAATTGACTGGCCTATTCCGACCGAGGAGAACAGGCCATTCAACAGGGAGATTCTGAAGTTGCGGAGGCTTGGTTCGATCAAGCCGCGGAGTATTGGAAACAAGCTATAGCACTTACTCCTGGAAATTATATTG